GAACTCGCGTTGGATTGGCACTAAATATCTAATATACATAGATAGAAATAAAGTGTAGGCGGAAGAAAAAATTAAGTTAAGTAAGAAGTAGGACAAATTTTCGAGTTTATTCAATTAATACAATACCAATCAATCTAAGTAAAATAAAATATAAGTAGAATAAACAAGCTTAATCCCTTGTTTGTTATTTTATTTGTTAATAGAGTTCGAATGAAAACCACCCCATGGAACATAATGTAAAAATTTTATATTTCTAGATCCAATTTCTTCATTTATTTACTTGATTTTTTTTTCTATCTATCTTATATGACCATCTTATATGAAGAAAATATCAATAAAATTGATAATAAAAAAAATTCGTAAATAAGTATGAATAGAACAAGAGGGGGGGGAAAGAAAAAATTATACAAAACTATATACAATTCCCCCACACCCTCTTTTTTGTTGTATTTCATTAATTGAAATTCGTTTGATTAAGGCGAAGTTCCGTAAAAACTCCCGCCTTCTTTGAAATATCATGAACAGTTCCTGTAGATTGAGCGCCTGTTTCAAGGAAATATTGAATAGCAGGAACATTTAAATAGGTTTGATTATTTATCGGATCATAAAAACCCACTTTCCGAAGATCTCTTCCTTCTCTTCGGGATCGAACATCAATTGCAACGATTCGATAAACGGCTCATTGGGATAGATGTAGATGAACAACCCCCCCCCCCTTAGAAACGTATAAGAAGTTTTCCCCTCGTACGGCTCGAAAAAAAAAAATGATTATAAGTTCTGTTTATATATAGAATTATAATTCTAATGTCAAATAGATCAGATGCATAAAGTTATCAAATCCATTAGACATTTAAGTCCCTTTTTTCTTTCCCTAAAAAAAAAAGAATAATTCGTACTCTCATAACTCAAGTCTCATAACTCAAGTTGGATAACTCTCAAATATCTCAAAGAAAATCCCTTAGGCATTTCATTTATTGAGTGGTCTCGAACCCCTTTTTATTTGTCTCGTTTAGAACCTATTTTGATTCTTCATTCTGATCTAGTTGTTGACACAATTGAAAAGGGGATTTCCTTGTTCCAGGATCCTTTATCTTTGCCTTGAATCATTGGGTTTAGACATTACTTCGGCGATCGTTAATCATTTCAAAATGGCAGCAACATACCCCTTATTTGTGATTTCTTTATATCAAAGAATCATATGAACAGTTGATTACCGCGTGATACACTTTTGATCGAAAGAGTTTTCCCAATTCCAACAAATTTTCCCTTTGGATTTGAAAATTGATCGAATTTGATCCTTTCGATTTATATATCAAAAATATACTTACGAAGTTATTCCAACTTATTGATTGGAACTAACCCTAGACTCTTGCCCCTGAGAAATGAATCAATACTTTCGACTCGAGCTCCATCATATAATATACTATTTACATTACAACCCTTACTTTGGGGTGTAGTGGAACCGAACAAACGATGTCGAGCCCAGAGCACCTTCATTGCTATAATAAAATAAATGTAAAAAAAAAAATGGCGGATGTTAAAACAAAATCCACAGCGGATCGTGTCCTTCAAGTCGCACGTTGCTTTCTACCACATCGCTTCAAACGAAGTTTTACCATAACATTCCTCTAGTTTTACGCCAGTATGTAATTGATTCAATTATGGAATCATGAATAGTCATCGGTTCAGTCGGTACATAGTAAAGTAATCTATACTTTTTCCTTCTATATGAAGAGGTCATCTCTGAAGAAGTCTCAGGAAAACTTCAATTTAATTCCTTGTCCGAATGCAATATATTTTTTTTTTATTTCAATTTATTTTATAAATAAATTGAAATAAAAAAAAAGAAGTTCTTTTTGAATCTGCATTGCATCTTGAAGTGACTCGATAGGATTGATTCGCCAATCTCATACTTCGTCGAGTACCAAGGACTCATAAGAAAAAAAATCTTTAATTGAAAAAATTTCCTATCTCGACATCACTATTTGAATAAAGTTTTACTAAGAACTGCATTTGATCATCATAAGAGAGGAAAAATTCATATTCGGATTGAACCATCAATCATTTTAAAGAGATAGATCACAAATCGAATTCATTTTTGTCGTGGAGTGAATAAAAAAAACTAATAACTAATGTAGAGGAAAATTTAGGTTGTTATTCTTTCATTTTATTCTGAAAGATACAATCCGAATCGAAAGAGAAAGAATAGGAGATTTACGTATCTATCAGATAGACTGAACAATTGTCTCATTGGAAGTAATTATGGATATTCTATGTTAAATATTTAACATTAAAGTTTTAAGGTAAGGGATTGCAAATCTTTTTCAAAAAAAAAAAAAAAATTGAAAGAAAAAACGTTATCCCTGAACTAGAATGATAACAATACATATAAGCATTCCCTCATTTTCGGCGTACTTTCTTTGACTTGAGGTTCAATAATCTTTTTCGAAAGTCAAAGTAAAGTGAAGCGGATGTATGAATCACCCCCGTCTCAATTGTTAGATAGATTTACAATTCGTATCAAAATGTTTAGAATTCACAGAGAATAATGGGGCTGCCTTATTTACGAGATGGGGAATATAGAGGCTTGCACATTTAGATTTAGAATACATCATTGTGAAAATTGAAATAGATAGGAGGTGTAATTCTAAACACCTAACTTAAATATGAATATGAGGGGGATAGTCATACGATGAAAGGCCTGTTCCACTTTTTTTTTTGAATTAAAACTCTTGTGGTCTATGTTCCCCTCTTATCTGTATCACAAATGGATTTAGTTCCATTTGCGTGTTATTTGAACTCAAATAATTTGTATTTATAAAAAAGATATGATTCTTCTCTGAATCATTCAAATAAGAATCACATTTTATTCAATATTATACTCTTAAACGTTAGTTGAAAAAAGGCAATCGTTATTTTTCTATACCTTATATATACCTTATGTTTTATATATCTTATATTTAAAATATTTAAATGAATAACCTTCTTATATTATATTATTAGTTTAATATAATCTATATAATAATCTATATATTTTTATTATTTTAATTAAAAATTCTGATATATATTTCCTAATATATATTAATATATATGATTTATTATATGATGGGTATACTCTGGGACGGAAGGATTCGAACCTCCGAATAGCGGGACCAAAACCCGTTGCCTTACCACTTGGCCACGCCCCATTTTTATTTCTATTCGATACTAATCAAACTAATATTGGTATTGGTTGTTCGTCAATTCCAGTCCAAATATCTATGGAATAGATTAGATTGTTTCTAGGATTTTGACACGTGTAGATATAAACTTAAACTGAATTTATTGATCATTACATATAATTAAATTAAGATATTGTATGAAAGTATGATTTCTTCTATTCTCTTTTGCGAATTGAAGAATTTTTGATTGGGTGAGGTCAAAGAAGGATTTTTTGGTCTACCTTAACCTTACTTTCTTCATTTTTCCCTTGTATCAATAACATATTTCTAACTCAATCAAAATACAATTATCTCCAAGCAAAAAATGTTTGTTATGCTTAATATCTTTAGTTTGATCTGGATCTGTATTAATTCTACCCTTTATTCGAGCAGTTTTTTCTTCGCCAAATTACCCGAGGCCTACGCTTTTTTGAATCCAATCGTAGATGTTATGCCAATAATACCTCTTCTCTTTTTTCTCTTAGCCTTTGTTTGGCAAGCTGCTGTAAGTTTTCGATGAGATCTTTAATACTACCCTAGAAAAATGAAGGATTTATTCGAAAAAAAAAATGCTAACAATTGATAAGATCAGATAAATCTTACAGTATGAACCCTCGATTCAAACATTGAAATTCTTGAATATCCGCAAAAAATCTGGATCACCCCATTTCCTCATTCTTATTCTTACCGTTTTTCATTGAAAGACACTTTATCAATCGAGTCCCTCACAATTAGATATTGTGATTATGAAAGAAAATTTTTTGAAATGAAAAATTCGACTCTTATTACAATGGAGAATCTATTCTCTTTTTTTCCTCCCCCAAAAAATGATCTTGGAGATTGTGTAATGCTTACTCTTAAACTCTTTGTTTACACGGTAGTGATATTCTTTGTTTCTCTCTTCATCTTCGGATTCCTATCTAATGATCCAGGACGTAATCCTGGGCGTGAAGAATAAAAAATACGGTTTTTCGTTTTCTGCACTTGATTTTTAAACGTTCTTAGGAGTTTCTCTATTCCCCATGTTTTTTTTTTTTCACTTTATTTTCACTATTATAATAGTGAAAATAAAGTGAAAAAAAAAAAAAAGGGGGGGGGGGGGCGGTAAAATGCAAAAAGAAATTCAAAAAGCAATAAAAAAACAAATCATCAAAAGAAAAGGAAAATCTTTTTTTTTAAATTTTTTTAGTTTTTTCTCTTTTCCCATTGTTTTTTTTTTTTCACTTTATTTTCACTATTAAAAAAGTAAAAAAAAAGTAAAAAAAAAAAAAAAGGGGGGGGGGGGTTCGATAAATTCGAAATAGAAATTCAAAATTCAATAAAATACCAAATCATCAACGGAAACGGAAAGAGAGGGATTCGAACCCTCGGTACGAATAACTCGTACAACGGATTAGCAATCCGACGCTTTAGTCCACTCAGCCATCTCTCCCAATCCCAATTGAAAAAGGATAATTACTATGTTAGATTACACAACAAGTAAGTCTTGAAAAAAGCCTTTCGTTATCTCGTTATTACTTTATTATTTTGATTATTTCCATTATCAATTCTAGATAATAAATATAGAAAAGTCATATATCTATTCTAATTAATATAGAACTAGTTAATATATAACATAACTAACTTTTATCAGCAATTCAAAATCCATTTATATTTATAATTTATATAACTAAAAAAATAAAGCGCTCTAAACAAGAATCGAAAGGGAAAAGAGATATCTCGAAAAAAAAGAATACCTCTTTTTTTTTTCTTTCGATTTCGTCCGAAAGGGCCTTTTGAATCATAGATAAAATGATTTAT